CAAAGGGATTGGATTGGTGACTTACCCATTCAGTGACTTTGGCACTGGACGTTCCAAAAACGGGTACTATCGGATCGGGTGAATTAGAGAATAGACAGAGGTCCGTTGGCATTTCAGCCTTTCTTCTCCTTTCAGGGCCTATCCGAAAGAGAATCCAGTACCTCTTGGTCCTGAATATCAGAATAGGACGAACGAACCGGCCTCCGCGGATATCTTTGCTTCGGAACAAAACCCTGCAATCAAATAGATTGTCCCAAGGGCGCCATATTCTAGGAGCCCAAGTTATGCTATTGAAAATTCGTTCCTCTAGCAGTTCCGGTTTGACCATTCCGTTCCCTTTTTCAAACTCCACTTCTTTTCATATAGCAATCCCTGATCAAAGAGAGAACAATATCTATTTCAAAACATTTCTAACGGATTCCTTGGTTCGGACCGACGAAGTAATGGCACTCGATTATTATCAACCTGACTGCAATCTTTTTCTGTCGGTAAGGATTGCACCAGAGCACCTTCTACTTCTAATAGGCCATGAACTATAGATAGAGAAGAATCATTCTGAGCGAGTCCATAAGAAGCGACCCACTTTTTTTCATCGGTTCCGGGGGAAGACCAAAGATCTTGCGCGACCGGTCCGCCAGAAAAACTCAAAAGAGAAAGAAGTCTCGTTAATCTCTTCATGCTCGTTCCAAGTTCGAAGTACCCTTTGGCCAAAGAAAAACCCGCTTCCTGACACGATTGCCTCTTTATCTTTATATAGATAGATTCTATGGGGTTATTACTTAGAAGTCTATTTTGTACAAGAGCCCCTCCTATCTGATAGAAAAGGGTCCCATGATCCCGAGCCGGTCTTACCTTGGCTCGCAAACCCCAAGTTTGTCTATGAAGAGCCAATCTAATTGTATTAGTTTCTATAATGGATTTCTTATGTGGAATACTAATGGATAGGGCCTCGTTGCTAAGTGCTACAAGATCTAGTGCACTGGAACTCGTGGTTATGGACCCGAATCCTTTAGTATGGAACATTGTCTTTTCCAAGTAAAAACCCCTAGTATATGAAAGAATGAAAAGGTGCTTTCGTTCTTGTGGAATAAGAAGCCCTCGTACCTTAATGAAAGGAAAATAGGAATTTTTCGTTAGGTATTTGACCAAATAGGATCGTCCAGTTCCTATAGAACCTATCACTAAAATACCCGATAGGGCTAAGCGGAACGAAAAGGGTTTTCCATGAGATGGTAAATGAAAACGATTAGCCCCACACGAGGTTTGGGAATAAGTGATTGTCTGATAATGAGCAAGGAATATACGTCTTTCTGCTAAAGAGGATCTATTAAACTCATAATTCATTAGATCCTTGTTATCAATGTCAACTAGGTATCATAAGTAAATGGATCCCGGTTGTTCAATCCTTTGATAACCAAGGTCATTCTTTGCTAAAGAGAAATGATCACTATGAGTCAGACTCAATAGAATTGGATCCATTCCAAATAGCGAGAATTAGGATTCTTGATCCCTCTCAATCTCTCTTTCAATTCGAGGATCCAGAGAGGTGTTTTCATAGTCATCTCCGAATATTTGCCATCTCCGAATATTTTCGATTTCATTTTTCTATGATATGTCTTTCTATATGAAAATTGGTTATTTACGATGTACGATGATCCCTGTTAAGCATCCATGGCTGAATGGTTAAAGCGCCCAACTCATAATTGGTAAATTTGCGGGTTCAATTCATGCTGGATGCACGCGAACGGGAACGTTCCATAAGTCTATTGGAACTGGCTCTCTATCCATGGAATCTCATCCATCATCCATACATAACGAATTGGTATGGTATATTCATACCATAACATAAGAACAATAAGAACTCGAATTCTTATCGATACTGGAACTCAGAGCATAGGAGGGAAAGTCGATTTATGGATGGAATCAAATACGCAGTATTTACAGAAAAAAGTCTTCGTTTATTGGGAAAGAATCAATATACTTTTAATGTCGAATCGGGATTCACTAAGACAGAAATAAAGCATTGGGTCGAACTCTTCTTTGGTGTTAAGGTAGTAGCTGTGAATAGCCATCGACTACCCGGAAAGGGTAGAAGAATGGGACCTATTCTGGGACATACAATGCATTACAGACGTATGATCATTACCCTTCAACCGGGTTATTCTATTCCACTTCTAGATAGAGAAAAAAACTAAAGGAGAATACTTAATAATACGGCGAAACATTTATACAAAACACCTATCCCGAGCACACGCAAGGGAACCGTAGACAGGCAAGTGAAATCCAATCCACGAAATAATTTGATCCATGGACGGCACCGTTGTGGTAAAGGTCGTAATTCCAGAGGAATCATTACCGCAAGGCATAGAGGGGGAGGTCATAAGCGCCTATACCGTAAAATCGATTTTCGACGGAATCAAAAAGACATATCTGGTAGAATCGTAACCATAGAATACGACCCTAATCGAAATGCATACATTTGTCTCATACACTATGGGGATGGTGAGAAGAGATATATTTTACATCCCAGAGGGGCTATAATTGGAGATACTATTGTTTCTGGTACAAAAGTTCCTATATCAATGGGAAATGCCCTACCTTTGAGTGCGGTTTGAACTATTGATTTACGTAATTGGAAGTAACCAATTAGGTTTACGACGAAACCTAGAAATCGATCACTGATCCAATTTGACTACCTCTACGGGATAGACCTCAACAGAAAACTGTTGAGTAACGGCAGCAAGTGATTGAGTTCAGTAGTTCCTCATAGAAAATTATTGACTCTAGAGATATGGTAATATGGAGAAGACAAAATTGTTTGAAGCACGCACAGAACCGGAAGCGCCCCTTGTTTCAAAGAGAGGAGGACGGGTTATTCACATTTAATTTGATGGTCAGAGGCGAATTGAAAGCTAAGCAGTGGTAATTAAGACCCCCCGGGGAAAATAGGGATGTCTCCTACGTTACCCATAATATGTGGAAGTATCGACGTAATTTCATAGAGTCATTCGATCTGAATGCTACATGAAGAACATAAGCCAGATGACGGAACGCGGAGACCTAGGATGTAGAAGATCATAACATGAGCGATTCGGCAGATTTGGATTCCTTTCCTATATATCCACTCATGTGGTACTTCATCATACGATTCATATAAGATCCATCTGTCTAGAGATCGTCATATACATCTAGAAAGCTGTATGCTTTGGAAGAAGCTTGTACAGTTTGGGAAGGGGTTTTTTGAGAGAAAAGAAGAATCTACTTCAACCGATATGCCCTTAGGCACGGCCATACATAACATAGAAATCACACGTGGAAGGGGTGGGCAATTAGCTAGAGCAGCAGGTGCTGTAGCGAAACTGATTGCAAAAGAGGGTAAATCGGCCACTTTAAGATTACCATCTGGGGAGGTCCGTTTGGTATCCCAAAATTGCTTAGCAACAGTCGGACAAGTGGGTAATGTTGGGGTGAACCAAAAAAGTTTGGGTAGAGCCGGATCTAAGTGTTGGCTAGGTAAACGCCCCGTAGTAAGAGGGGTAGTTATGAACCCTGTGGACCACCCCCATGGGGGCGGTGAAGGGAAAGCCCCCATTGGTAGAAAAAAACCCACAACCCCTTGGGGTTATCCTGCGCTTGGAAGAAGAACTAGGAAAAGGAAAAAATATAGTGATAGTTTTATTCTTCGTCGCCGTAAGTAAATACGTAACTAGGAATATGGAAAATTGCATTTTTGGAATTTGCAATAATGCGATGGGCGAACGACGGGAATTGAACCCGCGCATGGTGGATTCACAATCCACTGCCTTGATCCACTTGGCTACATCCGCCCCTTATCCAGCTAAAGGATTTTTCTCTTTTTTCCATTCATCATTATTCTATTTATTCTGACCTCCATACTTCGATCGAGATATTGGACATAGAATGCCACTCTTTAAAATGGAAAAAAGGAGTAATCAGCTGTGACACGAAAAAAAACGAATCCTTTTGTAGCTCATCATTTATTGGCAAAAATCGAAAAGGTCAATATGAAGGAGGAGAAAGAAACAATAGTAACGTGGTCCCGGGCATCTAGCATTCTACCCGCAATGGTTGGCCATACAATCGCGATTCATAATGGAAAGGAACATATACCTATTTACATAACAAATCCTATGGTAGGTCGCAAATTGGGGGAATTCGTGCCTACTCGGCATTTCACGAGTTATGAAAGTGCAAGAAAAGATACTAAATCTCGTCGTTAACTGAATTCAGAATAGAAAGATTCAAAATAAAAAAAACAAAGGTAGGCGGGGAATAACCTTATTTATGACAAGTTTCAAACTGGTAAAGTATACCCCTAGGATAAAGAAGAAGAAGAGTGGGCTAAGGAAACTCGCAAGGAAAGTTCCAACCGATCGTCTACTTAAGTTCGAACGGGTTTTCAAAGCACAAAAACGCATCCATATGTCTGTTTTCAAAGCACAAAGAGTTCTTGATGAGATTCGCTGGCGTTACTACGAGGAAACTGTTATGATACTGAACCTCATGCCTTATCGAGCATCTTATCCCATCCTAAAGTTGGTTTATTCGGCAGCAGCAAATGCTACTCATTATAGGGATTTCGACAAAGCGAATTTATTCATCACTAAAGCCGAAGTCAGTAGGAGTACTATCATGAAAAAATTAAGACCTCGAGCTCGAGGACGTAGTTCTCCCATAAAAAAAACCATGTGTCATATAACAATTGTACTAAATATAGTAAAGAAATCTAAATAATCTTTAGATCCATCTTAGATTTCGATTCCCAGTAAAAAAAAAATAGAATAGAAAAATATGGGACAAAAAATAAATCCACTCGGTTTCAGACTTGGTACAACCCAAAATCACCATTCCTTTTGGTTCGCACAACCAAAAAATTATTCTGAAGGTCTACAGGAAGATAAAAAAATACGGAATTGTATCAAGAACTATATACAAAAGAATAGGAAAAAAGGCTCGAATAGAAAAATAGAATCAGACTCAAGTTCCGAAGTAATTACACATAATAGAAAAATGGACTCAGGCTCAAGTTCTGAAGTAATTACACGTATAGAAATTCAAAAAGAAATCGATACGATCCACGTCATAATCCATATTGGATTCCCCAATTTATTAAAGAAAAAAGGAGCAATCGAAGAATTAGAGAAAGATCTACAAAAGGAAGTGAATTCTGTAAACCAGAGACTTAATATTGCTATTGAAAAAGTTAAAGAACCTTATAGACAACCTAACATTCTTGCAGAATATATAGCTTTCCAATTAAAAAATAGAGTTTCATTCCGAAAGGCAATGAAAAAAGCCATTGAATTAACTAAAAAAGCAGATATAAGGGGGGTAAAAGTAAAAATTGCAGGTCGTCTCGCAGGGAAAGAAATTGCACGTGCCGAATGCATCAAAAAGGGTAGACTTCCCCTCCAAACAATTCGCGCTAAAATTGATTATTGCTGCTATCCAATTCGAACTATCTATGGAGTATTAGGTGTAAAAATTTGGATATTCGTAGACGAAGAATAACTAGCCTTGTCTTCCCATTCTGTTCAGTGATAGAATAAAAAATGACAAGAGCCTTATTTTTCCTGAAATCCCTGAAAAAAAAAGAAGAAATTCTACCTCTTTCTATAAGATTTAATGAAAATTGATAAATCTTTTAATATAATTGCTATGCTTAGTGTGTGACTCGTTAGTTTTTTCTTTAGAGTCAAAAATGGAGATTCAAAAAAAATTGACTGAACCCTACTCTAAATAGAAAAAGAAAAAACTTAGTAATTATAGAAAATTAACTAATAACCAACCTATTGCTTCGTATTGTCGAGATCCTAACTAAGAAACAGTCACTATATGAATAAATACATCTATCATAAATGAGTAGATCTATCATATAGTTGTAGCAACTGCAATTTATTCTCTAAAAAAGAAAACGGATTCTAGGTTGTGAAGCAAAACTAAAGGGATGTGGATAAAAGGAGGGATGATAGAAAGAAGGAAGAAGAATAAGAAAGATATAGGATTCCAATATGTATGGTCTATGAGTTACATCATAAAAGGCAATGTGATAAAGCATCAATATAATAAAAATAACAGAGAATTCGAAATCGTAACTTGAAACAAAAAATAGAAATTTTAAGCAATAATAAAATAAAGAGCGGCCCGGGTTAATAAAACTGAGAAAATTGACTCGGAAAGAAATTTTTGGAAAGCTCCATTGTGGGATTCAGACCTAACCATTAAAGGAGAAGTAGTGGGAACGACAGAACCTATGACTGCATAGGATTTTATTGAAAAGAATCCTAAGACTTCATTGGGTGGGATGGCGGAACAAACCAAAAAAATTGCCTTATTTGGTAAGGTTATAAATTAACAAATAAGACAGGAAAGAGTAAATATTCGCCCGCGAAATCTTTATTGAATTAGAATACTTTCCCGCGATTCAATAAGAGTCAAAATAAGGAGATTTTTTTTTTAAGAAAGATTACATTATCTATAAATATAGAATATAGATAAATAGACACACACATCTAGATATATTCTAGATCTTCTTTCTTGACTATATATTTTTCTATTTGAACAAATTCAATATTAAAAAAACCCTAACTTTTTCTATTATCTATTAATGTGCATCTATCCATAATATTCCAAAATATTATGGAATTAGAGAAATTTGCACGCTTTCTCATTTCATTCGCGAGGAGCTGGATGAGAAGAAACTCTCATGTCCAGTTTTGCAGTAGAGATGGAACTAAGAAGGAACCATCGACTATAACCCCAAAAGAACCAGATTTCGTAAACAACATAGAGGAAGAATGAAGGGAAAATCCTGCCGAGGCAATCGTATTTGTTTTGGTAGATATGCTCTGCAAGCACTTGAACCCGCTTGGATCACGTCGAGACAGATAGAAGCAGGACGAAGAGCAATGACACGATATGCACGTCGTGGTGGAAAAATATGGGTACGTATATTTCCCGACAAACCGGTTACACTAAGACCCACGGAAACACGTATGGGCTCAGGAAAGGGATCCCCCGAATATTGGGTAGCCGTTGTTAAACCAGGTCGAATACTTTATGAAATGGGCGGAGTATCCGAAACTGTAGCTAGAGCAGCTATCTCCATAGCTGCCAGTAAAATGCCCATACGAAGTCAATTTCTTCGATTAGAGATATAGCATCCAAAAAAAGGAGTATTGAAGATAAAAAAAACCTGGTTTTTTTTTTCTGGAAGGACAATATTTCTTTCATCCTTTTGCATAGAAATAACAAATTGAAATCAAAATAATATGATTCAACCTCAGACCCTTTTAAATGTAGCAGATAACAGTGGAGCTCGAAAATTGATGTGTATTCGAGTCATAGGAGCTGCTAGTAATCAGCGATATGCTCGTATTGGTGATGTTATTGTTGCTGTAATCAAAGACGCAGTGCCCCAAATGCCTCTAGAAAGATCCGAAGTAATTCGAGCTGTAATTGTACGTACATGTAAAGAGTTCAAATGCGAAGACGGTATAATAATACGCTATGATGACAATGCAGCGGTTATCATTGATCAAAAAGGAAATCCAAAAGGAACTCGAGTTTTTGGCGCGATCGCCGAGGAATTGAGAGAATTGAATTTTACTAAAATAGTTTCATTAGCTCCTGAAGTATTATAAATACTAGTAGGCGAGATATAGATCAAAGAAAAAATTAGTAGATTATGTCTCACGTATATGCTTTAAAATCCAAAAGTAAAAGAAAAAAAAAGAAAACATGTTGATTATAGAAAAATTAGGAGGAACCTAGAATTAGAGTCTTATGGGCAAGGACACTATTGCTGATTTACTAACCTCTATAAGAAACGCGGACATGAATAAAAAAGGAACAGTTCGAGTAGTATCTACAAATATTACCGAAAACATTGTTAAAATACTTCTACGAGAGGGTTTTATTGAAAGTGTTCGGAAACATCAGGAAAGTAACAGATATTTCTTGGTTTCAACTTTGCGACATCAAAAGAGAAAGACTAGAAAAGGAATATATAGAACTAGAACCTTTTTAAAGCGTATCAGCCGACCCGGCTTACGAATTTATGCCAACTATCAAGGAATTCCTAAAGTTTTGGGCGGAATGGGAATTGCTATTCTTTCTACTTCTCGAGGTATAATGACAGATCGAGAAGCTCGACTAAACAGAATTGGGGGAGAAGTCTTATGTTATATATGGTAATCGCCCCTCCTATAGTACTCGAATTCTATCTCGAACTTCCTATTTTTCAAATAAAAATACAACGTTTTTTTTTATTTGAAAATCAAAATAGAAAAATAGGAGAAAAAAAAATATGACAGAAAAAAAAAATAGGAGAGAAAAAAAAAACCCGAGAGAAGCAAAAGTCACTTTCGAAGGTTTAGTTACGGAAGCCCTACCCAACGGAATGTTCCGCGTTCGCCTAGAGAATGACACCATCATCCTGGGCTATATTTCAGGAAAGATCCGGTCTAGTTCTATACGAATACTGATGGGGGATAGGGTCAAAATTGAAGTAAGTCGTTATGATTCAAGCAAAGGACGTATAATTTATAGACTTCCCCATAAGGATTCGAAGCGTACCGAAGACTCGAAGGATACCGAAGATTTGAAGGATACCAAAGATTCAAAGGATTAGGTTTTTCTTTTTTCTAGGGTAATAAATTCAAAGTTCCAAAATTCAAGCGAAGAGACTTATTTTTTCCCAAAGATTAGATTCATAGTTTAAGAAAGGAATACGGAAATATGAAAATAAGAGCTTCCGTTCGTAAAATTTGTACAAAATGTCGACTGATTCGTAGGCGTGGACGAATTAGAGTCATTTGTTCCAATCCGAAGCATAAACAAAGGCAGGGGTAATCTTTCGAAAAAGAACTTTACTTTCTAAAAAGTAAAAAAAAGTAAAAAAAGTACCCGCGGAAACGTCCAAATTCCAAATAAAATAATTAATAATTAAAGTAAAGGATATATTTTACCCTGAAACGGATATCTTTGTATCTTTTTTTCTTTTTGTTATTTCTAACTCATATTTATGAGATAATAAAATATGACAAAAGCTATACCAAAAATTGGTTCACGTAGGAGAGTGCGTATTGGTTTGCGTAGGAATGCGCGTTTTAGTTTACGGAAAAGTGCACGTAGAATAACAAAAGGAGTTATTCATGTTCAAGCTAGTTTCAACAATACCATTATAACTGTTACAGACCCGCAAGGTCGGGTGGTTTTCTGGTCCTCCGCGGGTACTTGTGGATTCAAAAGCTCAAGAAAAGCATCACCCTATGCTGGTCAAAGAACAGCAGTAGATGCTATTCGTACAGTGGGTTTGCAACGAGCAGAAGTTATGGTAAAGGGTGCTGGTAGTGGAAGAGATGCCGCATTACGAGCCATTGCTAAAAGTGGTGTACGATTAAGTTGTATACGCGATGTAACACCTATGCCGCATAATGGATGTCGACCTCCTAAAAAAAGACGTCTGTAAAAGAATTAAAACGCTTTCAAGAGAAATAAACGATTCAATGATCAAATAATAATACTAGTCTATTATGGTTCGAGAGGAGGTAGCAGGATCCACTCAAACACTACAGTGGAAGTGTGTTGAATCAAGAGTAGATAGTAAGCGTCTTTATTATGGTCGTTTCATTTTGTCCCCGCTTAGAAAAGGTCAAGCGGATACCGTCGGTATTGCCTTGCGAAGAGCTTTACTTGGAGAAATAGAAGGAACATGTATCACACGTGCAAAATTTGGGAGCGTGCCACACGAATATTCTACAATAGCTGGTATTGAAGAATCCGTACAAGAAATTTTACTAAATTTGAAAGAAATTGTATTGAGAAGTAATCTCTATGGAGTTAGAGACGCATCAATTTGCGTCAAAGGTCCTAGATACATAACTGCTCAAGATATCATCTTACCACCTTCCGTAGAGATCGTTGATACGGCACAACCTATAGCTAACTTGACAGAGCCCATTGATTTCTGTATTGAGTTACAGATCAAGAGAGATCGCGGATATCACACGGAACTCAGAAAGAACTCTCAAGATGGAAGTTATCCCATAGATGCTGTATCCATGCCTGTTCGAAATGTGAATTATAGTATTTTTTCTTGTGGGAATGGAAATGAAAAACACGAGATACTTTTTCTAGAAATATGGACGAATGGAAGTTTAACCCCTAAGGAAGCGCTTTATGAGGCTTCTCGTAATTTGATTGATTTATTTCTTCCTTTTCTACACGCGGAGGAAGAGGGCACTAGTTTCGAAGAAAATAAAAACAGGTTTACTCCACCCCTTTTAACCTTTCAAAAAAGATTAACTAATCTAAAGAAAAACAAAAAAGGAATTCCATTGAATTGTATTTTTATTGATCAATTAGAATTGCCTTCTAGAACGTATAATTGTCTCAAAAGGGCCAATATACATACACTATTGGACCTTTTGAGTAAGACTGAAGAAGATCTTATGAGAATTGACAGTTTTCGTATGGAAGATGGAAAACAGATATGGGACACTCTAGAGAAGCATCTCCCAATCGATTTACCTAAGAATAAGTTCTCGTTTTAAATCCATTGCAATTTTTTCCTCTTCTTCTTTTTCGAGTTAGAATAAAAAGAAAAAAGAAAACAATTTTGCATCTTTGGCACAATCTATATTTTCGCGAAATGGATCATAATAAAATGGATTTTAGGTATCTAGGAAATAGTTACTTCCAAGTGAATCTTCCCTAGATACCTATGCACGGTACTTCACGGTTGAATGAATCAACCTGAAAAATCCCTAAAAAAGACCTAAAGTTAAGGATTTTTCAATGGGTAATGTTGCTCCAATACCTAACCAAAGAGCTACTGCAGTACCGATTAAAAAAACGGTCGTAGCTACTGGGCGACGAAATGGATTTTGGAATTTATTGACATTCTCTAGAAAGGGTACTGTCAATAAGCCCGTTGGCACAGAAACCATTAAGAGAACGCCCAATAACTTATTGGGTACTGTACGGAGTATTTGAAAGACGGGAAAGAAGTACCACTCGGGTAATATTTCCAGAGGAGTTGCAAACGGATCCGCCGGTTCACCAATCATTGACGGCTCGAGAACCGCTAAACCTACATTACATGCAATAGTACCTAGAATTACTACTGGAAAAATATATAAAAGATCGTTGGGCCACGCGGGTTCCCCGTAATAATTATGTCCCATCCCTTTAGCTAATTTTGCTCTTAATACAGGATCATTTAAGTCAGGTTTCTTTGTTATTGGGATAGGTGAATTCTTTAGGATCCATCCCCCAAAGGAACCGGACATGAGAATTTTTCATCATCCGGCTCGAGCAAGAATGAAAGAAAAAAGACCGTGGAAGATCCATAATAGAATAAGGTATATAATGACTCAATGACTCTAGGTAAGAAAAGCTTTATCAGATTCTCTTTTCCGAAGTTGCACCTACAACTACTTATTGAAAAGAATCTTATTCTTATGGGTAAATGCTCAATATCCAAGTTGGCTTGCAAATTTGATCATGATCAATTGCTTTGTGGATTGTCTCATGTCTCTTGATTAGTTGGTGTTTATCCCCTCAATATCGCAAGTTTCTTACGTCCAAACAAAGTATTTACTTGTTACTAATAAAAAATCAAAAAGTCTAGCCTACGTTCTTCTTTAGATACCTTCTTTTACTCCGATAGTATTGCGGATCGCAATCGATGCAAAGAAAATGAATGCATTTCCATACTATAATAAAAAAAGTAAGTGTAATAAATAGAGAATTGGATCATGTCACATGACTTATTCTATTTCTACTCTATGGGATCTTACGGAGCCTGTTCATGGATGACATGGTTGGGGTATAATCATAGAAAATATTCTCCTCAAGTGAACCAGCCTATCCTTCCTAGATAGGGGACTTACGTGTTGATTGGATGCGGAGACACCTTTGGTTGTGAATTCTAATGTGGCAGATCCAATTCTGGATCTGCATGGCCAAATCAAGAATTCAAGTCACACACTCCCATAATCCGCCTTATTTTCTTTCATAAAATGAACTTCAACTATTTGTATCAAAATACTTCGGAGTTGAAGAAAAGTATCCAAATGACATGTCTTATTTTACAATAACCCATGTTTGTAGCAATGAAATACCACAACCTACCCGATATGATATATGAAAATTAGAATTATCTTTCTCTATGATATGGCTTCCCTATAAAGGACCCGAAATACCTTGCTTACGTATCATTGGAAAGTGCATTAACATAAATACGGCAGTAAGCAGAGGCAGTACAAAGGTATGTAAACTATAAAAACGAGTCAAAGTGGATTGGCCCACACTAGCACTTCCACGTAATAACTCCACTAAAGGCGATCCTATTACCGGAATCGCTTCAGGTACACCTGTCACAATTTTGACTGCCCAATAACCAATTTGATCCCAAGGCAAAGAATAACCAGTTACACCAAACGATGCAGTCAATACACCCAAAACCACACCTGTCACCCAAGTTAATTCGCGGGGTTTTTTAAATCCACCTGTGAGATACACACGAAATACGTGCAGGATCATCATTAGAACCATCATACTTGCTGACCATCGATGAACTGATCGGATTAACCAACCAAAGTTGGCCTCGGTCATTATGTATTGAACCGAGGAAAAAGCCTCTGTAACGGTTGGGCGGTAGTAAAAAGTCATAGCAAAACCGGTAGCGACTTGTACTAGAAAACAAGTAAGTGTAATTCCCCCTAAACAATAAAATATGTTGACATGAGGAGGAACATATTTACTAGTTATATCATCCGCAATTGCCTGAATCTCAAGACGTTCCTCAAACCAATCATATACTTTATTGAGATAGGTAACTAACCCGAGTCCCCCTCCGAGAACCGTATATGAAAATTTCATCTCGTACGGCTCAAGCAGAAACACACAAATTTTCAACGGATATTAGAAAAAAAAAAGGTTCAAAACTTCATCAGCCACTGGATTGGGTCGATTTGCCTTGAAGATATGAAATAAGAAAAATCCAGAACTTATTCTTTGTGATGATAATGCCAAAAAATCTCAAGTTGGCTCATCTGTCTTTCTTTCTTTCCCTTATGTTGGTCATTAGAGGCTTCTTGACTTTTCTCTTCCCTATTTTGGATTTCTTTTTTTTTTTTTTTGCGTAATGCAGATTTACTCTTGTTTTACTAGTAAATAAATAAAGCAAAAATTCTAGTAGTTTTCTGATAGAAATTATCTTGTTGCGATCCTATGAATCAGTTCAATTAAAACCTTAGATTCATACTAGAGCCACGATGATTGAGTCTCAAGCTAACCAAAAGGCAAGGGTTCTTCGAATAAGAACCGCTTGATGATCATTTATTGAATCCGTGTAATAACTCGACAAAATCGAGAGAAAAAAAAGTTGTCTTTTGGGCAAACAAAATTGGAAGGAAGAAAATTTCTTTTTTTATTAAAAACTACTTGAATTTTTTGCAGTCTGGTTGCGAGGTCTGAATAGTGAGTATGAATCATAGTTCCATTTTTTTTCTTGATCCACTCTATCTATTTCGTGTTCCAGATACTAGAATAAAAAATATCCGACGAATTAGAATCATCTTGATAGAGATAACAGGCCCTTTCTATGTATTATCAATAGGATCCATTCTAACAAGTCACACACTCATATTCCAGAGATACCAAAACAAAAAAATTCCACGGTCGAACTACCAGAATGTCTAGAAATGTATAGCTTAAAGTAGAAAGGCTTTTTTGGATGGAAAAACAATGACTTCGTAGTTTTAGTTAGTAGAAACCTAATTCATTAAAATTCCGTCCAGTAAAACAGAAGAATTATAAATTTCTAAAATGATAGATAGGAATATCGCGAATAAAGCCATTGCGACCCCCATAAAAGGAGTAGTCCCCCAACCCGGAGCTACTTTCCCATATTCCGAATTCAAGGGTTTCAATAAACTACCTACGCGAGTTCGTCTTGGCCCAGGTCTAGAACTATCTTCAACGGTTTGTGTAGCCATAAATTCTATTTAATCATTGGTGTTGACTTTGTATACTATTCCGTTGTAGTTGTAAATACAAGATCTTTTCGTAGATCCATTGTAATCTTGAAATTCTATAAAAATGGAAACAGCAACTTTAGTCGCCATCTCCATATCTGGTTTACTTGTAAGCTTTACTGGGTATGCCTTATATACCGCGTTTGGGCAACCCTCTCAACAATTAAGAGATCCATTCGAAGAACACGGGGACTAATTGAAGTAAGAAGTCTCCCCATCTGGGAGACTTCTTACTTCAATGAAATTATTTCATTTTTTTAGTCGGAACCTTAGGTGGTTCTCGGAAGAAGATAGCGAAAAAAATTATCCCTAAAGTCGAAACTAAAAGGAACGTATAAACCAATGCTTCCATAGATTCGATCGTGGTTTATTTACAATTATAACTTCCACACCTATTCATTTGTCATTTGGGATCTTTTCCCATATAAAGATAAAGAAAGAAAAAGAGTCAAAGAAAGGATGGGAGATGTTTCCCATGTCAAATCAAAAAAGAGAGATGAAAGATACCATAGCAATGTGGTATCAGACTGCTTGTCTCCTTGTAGTTGGATCTCCAACTTTTTGGAATGTTCCAAATTCCACTTGAGCATCCAAGTCTGGATCAATACCAGCAAAAACATCTCGGAACAAGGTTCTAGCGCCATGCCAAATGTGTCCGAAAAAGAAGAGCAAAGCAAAGGTAGCATGACCAAAAGTGAACCAACCCCTTGGACTGCTGCGAAAAACACCATCCGATTTCAAAGTAGCCCGATCTAATTCAAAAATTTCCCCTAATTGGGAACGCCTCGCATATTTTTTTACAGTAGCAGGATCAGAATAACTTACTCCATTAAGTTCGCCACCATAGAACTCCACCGTTACACCTACTTGTTCAACACTATATTTGGATTCTGCTCTTCTAAAAGGAACGTCCGCTCTCACAATTCCCTCTTCATCTACCAAAACAACCGGAAATGTTTCAAAAAAAGTAGGCATACGGCGTACAAAAAGCTCGCGTCCTTCTTTATCTCTAAAGACGGGATGTCCTAACCATCCAACAGCTATTCCATCCCCGTTGTCCATTGAGCCTGCTCTGAATAATCCCCCCTTTGCCGGATTATTACCAATATAATCATAAAAGGCTAATTTTTCGGGAATTTTAGACCAAGCTTCTGATAAACTAAGATTTTCGGCTAACCCATCGCTAACTCTTCGATATATTTCTTGCTGAAAGTATCCCTGATCCCACTGATAACGAGTAGGCCCAAATAATTCGATTGGGGTAGTTGCTGACCCATACCACATAGTTCCGGCAACTACGAAAGCTGCAAAAAAAACAGCAGCGATACTACTGGAAAGTACAGTTTCAATATTGCCCATACGTAATCCTTTGTATAGACGTTGAGGCGGACGGACACTAAGATGGAATAGGCCCGCTAATATGCCCAATGTACCCGCAGCAATATGATGAGAAGCTATTCCCCCCGGAACAAAAGGATCAAAACCTTCTACACCCCACGCTGGATTTACAGCTTGTACTTTTCCAGTTAGTCCATAAGGATCGGACACCCATATCCCAGGACCATACAAACCCGTTACATGAAATGCGCCAAAGCCAAAGCAAGCCACCCCTGCAAGAAATAAATGAATTCCAAAGATCTTGGGCAAATCCAAAGAGGGTTTTCCTGTCCGCTCATCACAGAATATTTCTAGGTCCCAATATACCCAATGCCAGATAGCTGCCAAGAAACACAAGCCAGAAAACACAATATGCGCACCTGCCACACCTTCATAACTCCAAATACCCGGATTCGTTACAGTTCCTCCTGAAATACTCCAACCACCCCACGAATTGGTTATTCCTAAACGAGTCATGAAGGGAATGACGAACATACCTTGTCTCCACATTGGATCCAGAACAGGATCAGAGGGATCAAAAACCGCTAATTCATATAAAGCCATCGAGCCGGCCCAACCAGAAACTAAAGCTGTGTGCATTATATGCACCGAAAGCAATCGACCCGGATCATTCAATACAACAGTATGAACACGATACCAAGGCAAACCCATGGAAATACCCCTTTAGCAAAGAAAAATAGACACGATGTCGCTTTATTTTATCGCATTGGAAAAGACTATCCATATCCTATGTACCTAACCCCTCTAGGGGATTCTGTGTCAGAAAGCGTGAATATTTATTTCATTCCATTAAAAATAAGAAGCCAATTCTGTTCGTAAGAAGAAAGAGAAGCAGATCTATTCTATACTCGATAAGTGCCAATATGCAATGGGTAGCTTGGCCTATTTGGAAAAAACGAAGAATAGATCCCTATCCCTCTTTGTTTATCATTCCAATCACCGATTCCTTTTTCTTTATTCAATCTGTCTTACCTTCCTTATATGTATTATTTCAATCTACGTATTAATAGAATCTATAGTATTCATATAGAATAAGAAAAAAAAAATGAAGACAATAAACTGCGGATTCTTTCTTTCTCTTCCATTCTTACGTTTCCATATTAAAGTGTAGTTTTCTTACTTAAATTTAATAATATTAATCTAATATGCCCATTGGTGTTCCAAAAGTACCTTACCGGATTCCCGGAGATGAAGAAGCGACTTGGGTTGACTTATACAATGTTATGTATCGAGAAAGGACACTTTTTTTAGGTCAAGAGATTCGTTGCGAGATCACGAATCATATTACAGGTCTCATGGTATATCTCAGTATAGAAGATGAAACTCGCGATATTTTTTTGTTTATAAACTCCCCAGGCGGGTGGCTAATCTCAGGAATGGCGATTTTTGATACGATGCAAACGGTAACACCAGATATATATACAATATGCCTCGGAATAGCTGCGTCCATGGCATCCTTCATTCTGCTTGGAGGCGAACCCACCAAGCGTATAGCATTCCCTCACGCGAGGATTATGCTTCACCAACCTGCTAGTGCTTATTATCGGGCAAGGACACCAGAATTTTTACTAGAAGTGGAAGAGTTACACAAAGTTCGCGAAATGATCACAAGGGTTTATGCACTAAGAACAGGCAAGCCTTTTTGGGTTGTATCCGAAGACATGGAAAGGGATATTTTTATGTCAGCAGACGAAGCCAAAGCTTATGGACTTGTCGATATTGTAGGGGATGAAATGATTGACGAGCACTACGATACTGATCCAGTGTGGTTTCCAGAAATGTTTAAGGATTGGTAGTGGCCGGATTTCTTGTAAATTTATTTCAAACCTAAATTCAGGTTTTCTGCGATTTAATAGAAAATAGAAATACTTCATGATGATCAATCATCAGGTTAAGATCGATCTAAACCAATCCTTTTTTTTTCTATATACATACGACATGCCAACGGTTAAACAACTTATTAGAAACGCAAGACAGCCAATACGAAATGCTAGAAAATCGCCCGCGCTTAAGGGATGTCCTCAGCGTCGAGGAACATGTGCTAGGGTGTATGTGCGACTCGTTCAGATCATGAGTTCAAACAAATAAGACAATTTTTGAAGTATCCATGATCGGTACCAATGAATAGGATAGAGCTTCTCTATCCTAGATTTCTATGGTATATGGAATTTCTGGTTTCCTTTGGTGCAAATCCAATCATCTAAATTGGAAATTAAGAAGCAATTCCCCCATTGGTAGAAAATGGTTATCCATTAAGCGGAGGAAATAGTAATAAAAAGAAAAAGGCTTATGCTCCTTTATCTTAAAAGAACGGACTAACAGGGTCAGCTACTTAGCCAACTTTCCTAATTAAATGCCGTCACTGTATGGATAACTCTTATTGTGAAAAGAGCTATTTACTCTATAATGGATAGGTAGAGCCAAAGAATGTGAACTATACAAGTTCACAATACCTTTTGATGAAATGAAAGAAAGGGCTCCGGTGTATAGAGAGGGCCTCACCGTTTAAAAGGGAACCATAGAAACGATGGAACCCACTATTTTTTTGAGTATCGTTAGAATTTGTTATTTCTATGCGAAATAACTGAAGAGAATAGAATAAAAAATCGTGGTTGGGAAGGTTACAGTAGCAAAAGCCATTGGAATTACTATTTTATATATCGGAATAATTCGTTTTGTTATTAATGGGAAAAAGGATGGCTAAAAGAAGAGAAATCATTAGTTATTCATTAAGGTTAATTTGATTCAATGACCAGAGTTCCGCGAGGATATATAGCTCGGAGACGACGAACAAAAATGCGTTCATTTGCCTCAAACTTTAGAGGGGCTCATTTAAGACTTAATCGAATGATTACTCAACAAGTAAGAAGAGCTTTTGTTTCCTCTCATCGAGATAGAGGCAGGCAAAAGAGGGATTTTCGTCGTTTGTGGATCACTCGGATAAACGCAGCAACGCGGATATATAAAGTATTCGATAGTTATAGTAAATTAATACACAATCTGTACAAGAAGGAATTGATTCTTAATCGTAAAATGCTTGCACAAGTAGCTGTATCAAATCCAAATAATCTTTACACGATTTCCAATAAAATAAAGATCCTCAATTAAATGGATAAAAAAGTAATATACAGGAATAATTAAAACCGAATTCCCGGAGAGGGAACTCCGGGAAGATACAATAAATTAAGATTAAGTGGTAGGAATCAACGAGCATGTTGCAATAAATAAAAAAACTATTTATTCTTCCCCATTTTTCTTTCTTATAACAAACACAAGAATCAAAACTGGATTACTTTCTTTATATAGGTCTGGCCCTTTCGAATAAAACATCAACAATCGGAACTTAAGTTCCGATTGTTGTTTCTTAAATTCTGGTTGGAGTTTCTTAAGTTTCGATTGGAATTGAACTTTTGCGTTAATTGAGGAATATGTCTATTCTTTCTGGGTCTAGGACCAGTAATTATTGAAATTGACTGGGCTTGAAATTGCTTCTCATTCTCATAGTTACGAAATGGTAAGAAAGATAAAATACGAGCCTGTTTTATAGCAAGAGTAATTAATCGTTGTTGTTTCAAGGTTAATCTATTTATTCGTCTCGATAATATTTTTCCTTGTTCACTAATAAATCGATTAATTAAACTCATGTTTCTATAATCAATTCGATCCCCCGGGCCAATCCGAGGACGCCTACGAAAAGGTTGTTTGGATTTACGAAAAGTTTGCTTGGATTTACGAAAAGTTTGCTTGGATTTATGAAAAGTTTGCTTGGATTTATGAAAAGTTTGCTTAGATTTATGAAAAGGTTGTTTAGATGTATACATGATTTATTCTTTATTTAAAAATTTGAAAAAAAAAATGGATTTCTTTATTTTATTAATTTTGGATCCAGAAGAAGTAGTCTTTCTTTGGTCCATATATTATTTGATTCATATTATTATTTGATTCATATATAGTATATGAATACCCTCTATACATATGAAATAATATCTACCTGAAATCAAATGAATTGATTTGTATTTTGTATTCTATCTATGTTCTATATATTAAATCTGTTCTTTGGAAAGATCGAACACACGATGCTCCTATTTTTTTATTTCGTCATGAGTCGTATGCTTGCGACAATAACGACAAAATTTTTTTAATTCTAATTGTCCGGGTGTATTGTGGCGATTCTTTTGAGTACTATATCTAGAAATCCCCGTCGATTCCTCATTGGCACCTTTTCGAACACAACTGATACATTCCAAAATAACTCTGATTCTAACACCTTTCCCCTTGGCCATGAACCTCCTTTCTTTTTTGGATTGACTTAACTTAATTCTTCTACTTATTCTGTTATTCTTCTATTTGGAATCCCAAGAAGAAGAATAAAACCCATTCGAATAAAAAATTTTTAAAATTCTTAAATTAAGTAATAAAAAATAGAGAAATAATTAAAGAATACAATCCTTGTCGAATTAGCAAGGATTTTGCTTCGAAATCCTTTCATTTAAGTAGCCAGCCCAGCCTCTTTCTATGCTCTGATTTCTGAGGCCTGACTTAGCTTGGATACCGCTTTTGATTGAATTTCTGTTTTCCAAAATGGGATTTTCCGAATTTTTCATGACTCTGAGGTTCAACCCAATCCATCTTTTCTTTCTTTTTCCTTCCTATACTAAAAAAAAAAGGATTGAAAAAGGGCAAATTTGCGTCATGTCACGAAGAATTCCTCGCATAGCAATAACTAGAATTAAAAAAAAGGGAATGACAAAGCATCTGGGAATAAACGATTAATTTCTATCAATAAACCTGCTAAAGCCCCAAACCATAGAGTACTTAGCACGGGCGCTACAGAGAGATATGTTTTTATATCCCGCATTGAAAATCCTCCTTCCTTATTGGAATACATATATGATCAGATACTCTTGCCCAAGATCATTTGTATTTCTTTTGTTTAGGCGAAATTCCTAACTAAAAAAACAAAATCAATATTCTATATATAGAATGAACGGTATAGACGAGATTTTCCTACCCCTAAAAAAGAAAAAGATGACCCCTTCTTCCTATACATTACCAAGGAATAGTAATCTTTCTTTTATAGGTGAAATTAGATAGGATTTTAGATGTATACCATTCCTTGATTATATGAGACCAAAAAGAAGAAATGACAAGAAGGTTCTATATAGATAGAGAAAGAGAAGAAAATTACGATGTGGAAAACAAGACAGGAATTGTGTACAATGCCATTATACAACAATTTGGAAAAGGGATGTAGCGCAGCTTGGTAGCGCGTTTGTTTTGGGTACAAAATGTCACAGGTTCAAATCCTGTCATCCCTACCTATTACTTCTTTCTTCTTTATGGGCAGTAGCGAGGAGATCGATTAAAGTGGGTATAACTTGAATTTGTGGATACTATACGTACGTGAGACACGTTAGGAGTAGAAAAGGGTTTTCTTTTTGAATGAAAGCGCTCTTAGTTCAGTTCGGTAGAACGCGGGTCTCCAAAACCCGATGTCGTAGGTTCAAATCCTACAGAGCGTGATTCCATCTATCTTATGTCGAAGCAGAGTAAAATAACTTAACAAAACAAAGTTGAATTGCAACTCCAATTTGACCTCCTCTCTGGTCTGGAGGAGGTCAATCAAAAAAGAAATATTACTCAATCAAAGATCCAACTGATCCCCACGTCTGTATTGCAAATACGCAGTCACGAATAATCCCGCTAAAGTAATAGGAATTAGGCCTAAGACGATTCCAAATAGAAAAACTTCAATCATTTCGATTTGTTCGAGGGGATAAAAAAAAAGAGGTACGATCTATCCCTAAATAGTAGTCTAAATTATCCACGAATCTCAATGACCAAGAAAAGAATTGATAATTAGTGTGGAAAAGAGTCGTAGAATACCAGGAATCCAAAAGAAAGATTTTTATTTTCTGACTTATTCATTCAATTCATTTCAAATAAGACGTATCTTGTTCAAGCCAATAAATAGAGCTGGGGTTATAGTTAAAGCAGCCAGTAGAAAACCGAAATAACTAGTTATAGTAAGCATGAAAGGGTTAAATTCCATTTATTTTTTTACTACACTACATATGTTGGTAAAGCACTTACCTAAGTTATGGAAAATTCATAATTCATCGGTTATTTTAGATAATACTAAAAAACAAGATAGAGTGAGATACAGAAGTGTAAAAGAAAATTGATTCATCAGATGGGACATGAGTCTCTAATTCCGAATCAAGAGATTTGTTGTGGAATCTGTCAGTTCTTTAAAGTAATAATATTAAGAACTAGATCATCTAACCCCATTGAAAAATGAAATTGGATTTTCGGGAGAATTTTGGAATATAAGATAAATAAAGAATTGAAACAGTCGAATATTCCCCTATTCCTTCTTATTTTAACTGATTGTATTCCATATGGAATAAGAGGAGAAGAAAAGCATTCCACGATCCCCCGAGCAAGGAGCCCCTTAAAAAAAGGAAAGCTCTTCCTTGAATTTACTTTATTTTTATTCCTTTTTCGAACCCCAACCAAAGTTGATTCGAAGACGAGTCACTTCAATTATCCTTTTAAGTTCTATCTTCTGTCTTTCCCTATTTCATCTCGTAAAGTTCCACGCTTGCAGTTTAGTCAAGAAAGTTAGACCTAATCCAACAAACAAGGCAAGGATTGATTACGAATCTTGATTCTTCAAAGAATGTTTTCTTTCTCTCATAACAGATTATCCACTATTCGATTTTCTATTTATTAGATATTATATTATGCTAACCAATTAAATTCCTTAAAGGGAAAGGTTGGATTCGAAGAAAACTTTTAACTAAAAAGGGATAGATTTCGCATATACTTGTCCTTATATTGTGTCAGTATGAGAATATCTTTCCTAAATTATTTATCCAAACCTATTGATCATTAACTTGGATTTTCCCAAGATCTTGGCCGCTATTCCGAATTATTCTACTAATCCGAAGCCAATGAAAATAAGCAGGACCCCAAAAAATTGGGGGTTTTCTATTGATGCCTTGAATAACATATAGCTTACCTATAGACAAGG